AGATCAGAAATTGTTGAAGAAAGAACAAGATGTTTCTTTTGTCCCCTGCAGGCGATCGGAAAAGAAAGAAATGGTTAATATATTCAAGATAATTACGTATTTACAAAAGACTGTCTCAATTCATCCTATTTCATCAGATCGGGGATGTTATATGGTTCCGAAGGATGAACCAAATATGGACAGTTCCAATAAGATTTCATTCTTGAACAAAAATCCATTTTTTGATTTCTTTCATCTATTCCATGACCGGAACAGGGGGGGATACACGTTACACCACGATTTTGAATCCGAAGAGAGATTTCAAGAAATGGCAGATCTATTCACTCTATCAATAACCGAGCCGGATCTGGTGTATCATAAGGGATTTGCCTTTTCTATTGATTCCTACGGATTGGATCAAAAACAATTATTGAATGAGGTATTCAACTCCAGGGATGAATCGAAAAAGAAATCTTTATTGGTTCTACCTCCTATTTTTTATGAAGAGAATGAATCTTTTTCTCGAAGGATCAGAAAAAAATGGCTTCGGATCTCCTGCGGGAATTTTTTGAAAGATACAAAAGAAAAAAGAGTGGTATTTGCTAGCAACAACATAATGGAGGCAGTCAATCAATATAGATTGATCCGAAATCTGATTCAAATTCAATATATTTCTTATGTACACATAAGAAATATATTGAATCGATTCTTTTTAATAAATAGATCTGATCGCAACTTCGAATATGGAATTCAAAGGGATCAAATAGGAAACGATACTCTGAATCATAGAACTATAATGAAATATACGATCAACCAACATTTATCGAATTTGAAAAAGAATCAGAAGAAATGGTTCGATTCTCTTATTTTGATTTCTCGAAGCAAGAGATCCATGAATCGGGATCCTGATGCATATAGATACAAATGGTTCAACGGGAGCAAAAATTTCCAGGAACATTTCGTTTCTGAGCAGAAAAGCCGTTTTCAAGTTCAAGTAGTCTTCGATCGATTACGCATTAATCAATATTGGATTGATTGGTCTAAGGTTATCAACAAAAAAAAAATTGCTAAGTCATTGTCAAAGCTGATTCTCTTTTTGTCTAACTCACTTCCTTTTTTCTTTGTTAGTTTAAGGAATATGCCCATTCATAGGTCCGAGATCCGCATTTTTGAATTGAAAGGTCCGAATGATCAACTCTGCAATCCGTTGTTAAAATCACTAGGTCTTCCAATCGTTCATTTGAAAAAATGGAAAGCGGATGATCATGATACTTCCCAAAAATCGAAATTATTGATCAATGGAGGAACAATATCACCCTTTTTGTTCAATAAGATACCAAAGTGGAAGTGGATGATTGACTCCCATACTAGAAAGAATCGCAGGAAATCCTTTGATAACACGGATTCCTATTTATCAATGATATCCTGCGATCAAGACAATTGGCTGAATCCCGTAAAAGCATTTCATAGAAGTTCATTGATATCTTCTTTTTATAAAGCAAATCGACTTCGATTCTTGAATAATCCACACCACTTCTTCTTCTATTGTAACAAAAGATTCCCTTTTTATATGGAAAAGGCCCGTATCAAGAATTCTGATTTTACGTATAGACAATTCCTCAATATCTTGTTCATTCGCAACAAAAAATGTTCTTTGTGCGTCGGTAAAAAACAACATGCTTTTTTGGAGAGAGATACTATTTCACCAATCGAGTCACAGGTATCTAACATATTCATACCTAACGATTTTCCACAAAGGGGTAACGAAAGGTATAACTTGTACAAATCTTTCCATTTTCCAATTCGATCCGATCTATTCGTTCGTAGAACTATTTACTCGATCGCAGACATTTCTGGAACACCTCTAACAGAGGAAGAAATAGTCAATTTGGAAAGAACTTATTGTCAACCTCTTTCAGATATGAATCTATCTGATTCAGAAAGGAATAACTTGCATCAGTATCTCAATTTCAATTCAAACATGGGTTTGATTCACACTCCACGTTCTGATAAATATTTACCACCCGAAACGAGTCAAAAATTGCGTCTTTGGCGAAATTGGCTAAAGAAAGGCGTTGAGAAAGGGCAGATGGATAGAACCTTTCAACGAGATAGTGCTTTTTCAACTCTATCAAAATGGAATCTATTCCAAACATATATGCCATGGTTCTTTACTTCGACAGGGTACAAATATCTAAATTTGATATTTTTAGATGCTTTTTCAGACCTATTGCCGATGCTAAGTAGCAGTCACAAATTTGTATCCATTTTTCATTCTATTATGCACAGATCAGCATGGCGAATTCTTAAGCTAAAATTGTGGGGATTGTGGACACCGATAAGTGAGATTTCAAGTGATATTTCGTGGAAGTGTTTCCGTAGGCTTCTTCGGGTCGAAGAAATGATTCATCGAAATAATGAGTCACCATTGATATCGACACATCTGAGCTCGCCAAATATTCGAGAGTTCCTCTATTCAAGCCTTTTACTTCTTCTTCTTGCTGGATGTCTCGTTCAGGTACTTCTTTTCTCTGTTTCCCTAGACTCTAGTGAGTTACAGACAGAGTTCGAGAGGATCAAATCTTTGACGATTCCAGCATACACGATTGAGGTGTACAAACTTGTGGATGGGTATCCTAAACCTGATGAACGGAATTCTTTCTGGTTAAAGAATCTCTTTCTAGTTGCTCGGGAACAATTAGAAGATTTTCTAACGGAAATACTGGGTTTTGCGCTATTTGGTGGTGGTCCCGCTTATGGGGTCAAATTTATACAGAAGATATTTTTCAATCTCATCGATCTCATAAGTATCATCCCAAATCCCATCAATCGAATAACTTTTTCGAGAAATACGAGATATCTAAGTCATACAAGTAAAGAGATCTATTCATGGATAAGAAAAGGGCAAAGGTTTCAGACTCATGATGAAATAGAATCCTGGATCGAGACCTGTGATTGGTTTTTGGATGAAGAGAGAGTTTACTCGTTTCATTTCTCCACCTTAAGGCCAGAAAAAGGGATTGATCAAATTCTATGGAGTCTGACTCATATTGATCGTTTAGTAAAGAGTGACTATGGTTATCAAATGTTTGAACAAGTGGGAGCAATTTACTTACGATACTTAGTTGACATTCATCAAAAGGATCTAATGAATTATGAGTTCAATACATCCTGTTTAGCAGAAAGACGGATATTCCTTGCTCATTATCAGACAATCACTTATTCACAAACCTCGTGTGGGGCCAATAGTTTGAATTTCCCATCTCAAGGAAACCCGAAACCTTTTTCGTTCCGCCTAGCGCTATCCCCCTCTAGGGGTATTTTAGTGATAGGTCCTATAGGAACTGGACGATCCTATTTGGTCAAATCCCTAGCGACAAACTCCTATCTTCCTTTCATTACGGTATTTCTGAACAAGCTGGATTTTAAAATCGTTATTGATGATCTCGATCCTGAGGACTATATGGAAGCGCTTGATGATGTGGATATTGATGGTATTGATGATGATAGCGATCCTGCTAAGGAATATATGGATGCGCTGAAAGATGTGGATGATATTGATGATCGTGACTATTCGAACTTGGACTCGGACCCGGAGCTGAGGGAGGGATATACGGTGGATGATGAGATACTTAGGTATATCATCAAGTTGGAAATAGACCTAGCTTCTATCAACTTGCAATTCGAATTGGCAAGAACAATGTCTCCTTGCATAGTATGGATTCCAAACATTCACGATCTGTATGTGGATGAGTCGGAGTCCCTCGGTTTATTATTGAACTATCTCTCCGGGGATTGTGAAAGACGGCCCACTAGAGATATTATTGTTATTGCTTCGACCCATATTCCCCAAAAAGTGGATCCCGCTCTAATAGCTCCGAATAAATTAAATACATGCATTAAGATACGAAGGCTTCTTATTCCACAACAACGAAAGCACGTTTTCACCCTTTCGTATACTAGGGGATTTCACTTGGAAAAGAAAATGTTCCATACTAATGGATTCGGGTCCATAGCCATGGGTTACAGTGCACGAGATCTTGTAGCAATTACCAATGAGGCCCTATCGATTAGTATTACACAGAAGAAATCAATTATAGACACTAATACAATTAGATTCGCTCTTCATAGACAAACTTGGGAGTTGCGAGCCCATGTAAGACCGGTTTCGGATCATGGGATCCTTTTCTATCAGATAGGAAGGGCTGTTGCACAAAATGTACTTATAAAGAATTGCTGCCTTATAGATCCTATATCTATCTATATGAAGAAGCAATCATGTTACGAAGGGGATCCTTATTTGTACAAATGGTTCTTCGAACTTGGAACGAGAATGAAGAAATTAACGATACTTCTTTATCTTTTGAGTTGTTCGGCCGGATCGGTCGCTCAAGATCTTTGGTCTCTACCCGGACCCGATGAAAAAAATGGGATCACTTCTTATAGACTCGTTGAGACGGATTCTGGTCTAGTTGATGGCCTATTAGAAGTAGTAGAAGGCGCTCTGGTGGGATCCTCGCTTCTTCAGCCCGAACCGAGGAATCCCTTAGAGATGATGGAAAATGGATCTCGTTGTATCTTTGATCGTAGATTTCTCTACGAATCGGAGTTTAAAGAATGGGCAGAAGGCACCGACCCGCAACAGTTAGCGGAGGATGTAGTCGATCACATAGTTTGGGCTCCTAGAATATGGCAACCTTGGGGCTTTCTATTTGATTGGATCGAAAGGCCCAATGAATTGGAATTTCCCTATTGGGCCAGGTCATTTCGGGGCAAGCCGATCATTTCTGATGAAGTTAATGATGAATATTTTGATTATGCATTTTTTGGTGAAGGGGATGATGGATATGATGAAGAGGATGAGCTTCAAGAGAATGATTGGGAGTTCTTGCAGAGTGAAACCATGGAGTACCCGGGACGAGATAGATCTTCCAAAGAACAAGTCTTTTTTCGAAAAGGCCAATTCATTTGGGACCCTGGAGATCCACTCTTTTACATATTCAACGATGAGCTCTCTGTCT